GGAAATCGTCCGCTTTTGAACTTTATTCTTTATTTTTGAACTTTATTAAAATTTCAAAATGATATGATGTGGTTAGCATCCATGGCTGAATGGTTAAAGCGACCAACTCATAATTGGCAAATTCGCGGGTTCAATTCCTGCTGGATGCAGGCCAATGGGAAGTCTATTGGCTCTAAAAGAATCTCATCATATATAACATAACGAATTGCTATGTTATATATGATATATTTACACCATAACTTAGCATACGAATTGCTAAGTTCTAGTTATCTACGATATATCTTAGACCATAACATAACGAATTGCTATGTTATATATGATATTATATATGATATATTTACACCATAACATAGGAACAAAACAATAAGAACTCGAATTCTTATAGATACTGGAACTCATAGGGAAAAAAATAGATGGAATCCAATTTGCAGTATTTACAGAAAAAAGTCTTCGGTTATTGGGGAACAATCAATATACTTCTAATGTCGAATCAGGATCAACTAGGACAGAGATAAAGCATTGGGCCGAACTCTTCTTTGGTGTCAAGGTAATAGCTATGAATAGTCATCGACTACCCGGAAAGGGTAGAAGAATGGGACCGGACAGACAATGCATTACAGACGTATGATCATTACGCTTCAACCGGGTTATTCTATTCCACCTTTTAGAGAGAAAAGAACTTAAAGCAAAACACTTAATAACACGGCAATCCATTTATACAAAACTTCTATCCCGAGCACACGCAATAGATCCGTAGACAGCCAAGTGAAATCCAATCCACGAAATAATTTGATCTATGGACAGCATCATTGTGGTAAAGGTCGTAATGCCAGAGGAATCATTACCGCAAGGCATAGAGGGGGAGGTCATAAGCGTCTATACCGTAAAATCGATTTTCGACGGAATCAAAAAGACATATCTGGTAGAATCGTAACCATAGAATACGACCCTAATCGAAATGCATACATTTGTCTCATACACTATGGGGATGGTGAGAAGAGATATATTTTACATCCCAGAGGGGCTCTAATTGGAGATACCATTGTTTCTGGTACAGAAGTTCCTATATCAATGGGAAATGCCCTACCTTTGAGTGCGGTTTGAACTATTGAGTTACGTAATTGGAAGTAACCAATTAGGTTTACGACGAAACCTAGAAATCGATCACTGATCCAATTTGAGTACTTCTACGGGATAGACCTCAACAGAAAACTGTTGAGTAACGGCAGCAAGTGATTGAGTTCAGTAGTTCCTCATAGAAAATTATTGACTCTAGAGATATGGTAATATGGAGAAGACAAGATTGTTTGAAGCACACACAGAACCGGAAGCGCTCCTTATTTCAAAGAGGGGAGGACATTCCCATTTCATTTGATGGTCAGAGGCGAATTGAAAGCTAAGCAGTGGTAATGTAATTAAGATCCCCCGGGGGGAAAATCGAGATGTCTCCTACGTTACCCGTAATATGTGGAAGTATCGACGTAATTTCATAGAGTCATTCGGTCTGAATGCTACATGAATAACATAAGCCAGATGACGGAACATAGAGACCTAGGATGTAGAAAATCATAACATGAGTGATTCGGCAGATTTGGATTCCTATATAATCCTATATAATATATCCAGTCATGTGGTACTTAATCATACGATTCATATAAGATCCATCTGTCTAGATATCATTATCTACATCTAGAAAGCCGTATGCTTTGGAAGAAGCTTGTACAGTTTGGGAAGGGGCTTTTTTTGATAAAAAAGAGGAATCTACTTCAACCGATATGCCCTTAGGCACGGCCATACATAACATAGAAATCACACGTGGAAGAGGTGGACAATTCGCTAGAGCAGCGGGTGCTGTAGCGAAACTGATTGCAAAAGAGGGTAAATCGGTCACATTAAGATTACCATCTGGGGAGGTCCGTTTGATATCCCAAAACTGCTTAGCAACAGTCGGACAAGTGGGTAATGTTGGGGCAAAGCTAAAAAGTTTGGATAGAGCCGGATCGAAGTGTTGGCTAGGTAAGCGTCCTGTAGTAAGAGGAGTAGTTATGAACCCTGTGGACCATCCCCATGGGGGCGGTGAAGGAAGATCCCCAATTGGTAGAAAAAAACCCACAACCCCGTGGGGTTATCCTGCGCTTGGAAGAAAAAGCAGGAAAAGGAAAAAATATAGTGATCGTTTTATTCTTCGTCGCCGTAAGTAAATAGGAATATTTTTCATCCCGTTTTTGTCTGTGATGGGCGAACGACGGGAATTGAACCCGCGCATGGTGGATTCACAATCCACTGCCTTGATCCACTTGGCTACATCCGCCCCTCAGCTAGATAAGGGATTTTGTTTTTTTTTCATTCATCATTATTGTATTTATTCTGACCTCCATACTTAGATCGAGATATTGGACATAGAATGCTAATCTAAAAAATGTAAAAGAAAGGAGTAATCGGCTGTGAGACGTTCCCAAAAAACAAATCCTTTTGTAGCTAGTCATCTATTGAGAAAAATAGAAAAACTCAACATGACGAAGGAGAAAGAAACAATAATAACTTGGTCTCGGGCATCTACCATTATACCCAAAATGATTGGCCATACAATCGCTATTCATAATGGAAAGGAGCATATACCTATTTATATAAAAGGTCGTATGGTAGGTTACAAATTGGGAGAATTCGTACCCACTCGGACTTTCGTGGAAGATGCACATGAAAATGAGAAAAACGATAATAGATCTCAAAAATGAAAAAAAAAAAAGAAGAAAAAAATCAAACAAAAATAAAATAACAAATACCCAATATCTTGATATCTTGTTTTAGCAAAATCAATAAGAAAAATAAGAAAAGAAAGAGAATAGTAAATAAGAAAAGAAAGAGAATAGTGAGGTGAGGAATAACTTTTTTATGACAAATTTTCAAAAAGCGGTAAATACCCCTATGATCAAGAAGTCGAGTTATGATAAAAAAATAAAAATTTCAGCTCAACATATACATATGTCTGCTTCCAAAGTGCGAAGAGTAATTGATCAAATTCGAGGGCGTTCTTATGAAGAAACACTTCTAATACTTGGATTGAAATTCATGCCTTATCGAGCATGTTACCTCATCTTAAAATTGATTTATTCCGCAGTTTCTAGTAATAATATGAATTTTAACGAAGTTGATTTATTCATTAGTAAAGCCGAAGTTAATAAGAGTACTATTGTTAAAAAATTTAGACCTAGAGCTCGAGGACGTAGTTATATGATAAAAAGACCTACGTGTCATATAACAATTGAATTAAGAGAGAAATCTAAATCACTTTTAGATCAATCTATTATTTAAATTTCCATAAAATAAAATAAATATGGACAAATACTGTACAAATACTGTAAATACAAATACTATAAATTTAGAATTTAGACAAATAAAAAATAGAATTTTGAAAATATGGACATAATCATAAATATAATCATAAATAATATGGATGAATAACATGGTACGAAAAATCAATCCGCTTGGCTTTCGCCTTGGTACAACTCAAAACCATCATTCTTTTTGGTTCGAACATCCAAAATATTATCCTGTGGGTCTACAAGAAGATCAAAAAATACGTAATTATATAAAAAACTATATACAAACAAATAAAAAAATCGGTTTCGAAGGAATTGTACGTATAGAAATAAATAAAAAAATTGATGTGATTGAAGTAATAATCTATGTTGGATTTTCTATTAAAGAAGATCAAAAACAAGATAAAAATAAAAAAAATCAAAAACAAGATAAGGCTAAAAAAGATCAAAAACAAGAAATCGAAGAATTACAAAAGAATATACAAAAAGAATTTCCTTTTGTAAATCGGAAAATAAATATTGCTTTCGCAATAATTAAAAAACCTTATCAACAACCTATTATTCTTGCAGAATATATAGCTTTACAAATAAAAAATCGAGTTTCTTTTAGAAAGGCAATGAAAAAGGCTATTGAATTAGCTAAAGAAACAGGTACAGAAGGAATTAAAATACAAATCGCAGGACGTCTTGGCGGACAAGAGATTGCAAGGGTGGAATACTTCAGAGAAGGTAGAATTCCTTTACAAACAATTCGCGCTAAAATAGATTATTGTTCCTATACAATTCAAACTGTCTACGGAGTATTAGGTATTAAAATTTGGATATTTGTAAACTAAGATCTGTCCTCTCATTCTGGATAGAACAAAAAATGACAAATTCTTTAATTTCTTCTTTAAAAATAAAATACAGAATTCTTATTCTATAAGGTTAAATAAAAACCGAAGCAACCCTTTGGTATAATTGCTATGCTTAGTGTGTGACTCGTTAGTTTTTTATTTAGAAGATGCAAAATAGGTTAGAAGATGAAAAATAGGATTCAAATTCAAATATTCAAATTCAAATAATATACTAATTATAAAAAATCAACTAATTAAATAACTAACTTATTGCTTCATATTGTCGAGATCCTAAAAAACAGTCACTATATGAATAAATAAATCATATAAGTGTAAACAACTGAGATTTTTTCTAAAAAAAAGAAAATACAATTCAAAATCGTAACCAAGAAAGGGATGTGGATAAATGGAAGGATGATAGAAAGAATAGAAAGAATAACAAGAAAAAAAGATAGATATAAGATTCCAATTTGTATGGTTTATGAATCAGGTTAGAAAAAGCAGTGTGATAAAGCATCAGTCAATTCAATAATAATAATAATTGAAGGCATAATTCGAAATATCAAAATAACAAAAGAAAAATGGTAAAATCTCATTTTTTCTTTTTTCAAGGAGCTTGAGTTAATCAAACTAAAGAAGTTAACTTGGAAAAGTATTTTTAAGGAAGCTCCATTGCAGAGTTCATACCTAACCATTAATAGAGAAGCTATAGGAACGACAGAACCTGTGACTGCATAGGACTTTGAAATAATCCTAATAATTCATTGGAACGGGGGATGGCGTAACAAACCAATAAAAAAATGATTTCCTTTATTGAATATTGAAAAGGTTCGTTTGAACTTTCTAAAAAAAAAAAATAGGAAAGAGTAAGAGTACATATTCGCCCGCGAAATTTCCTTATTGCATTAATACTATTTAAGTACGATTGTATAGGAATGAAATAAAGAAAAGGAAATTTACGAAAAAAGAAGCATTACATTATCAATAAATACAGAAATATACACTCCTAGATTTATATCTTCTGCGAAATTGTAATATTCTTTTAGTTATTAAACATTTTACTTTTATTTCATTCGCGAGGAGCTGGATGAGATGAAACTCTCATGTCCAGTTCTGGAGTAGAGATGGAATTAAGAAAAAAGACCATCGACTATAACCCTAAAAGAACCAGATTTCGTAAACAACATAAAGGAAGAATGAAGGGAAAATCTCATCGAGGAAATAAGATTTGTTTTGGAAGATACGCTCTTCAAGCGCTTGAACCCACTTGGATAACAGCTAGACAAATAGAAGCAGGGCGAAGGGCCATGACACGATATGCGCGTCGTGATGTAAAAATATGGATACGTATATTTCCTGACAAGCCTATTACAGCAAAAAGCGCAGAAACACGTATGGGTTCGGGAAAGGGAGACCCTAAATTTTGGGTATTCGTTGTTAAACCCGGTCGAATACTTTATGAAATGAGCGGAGTGTCCGAAACTATAGCTAGAACAGCTATCTTAAGAGCTGCACGAAAAATGCCTATACGAACTCAATTTATTAAAGATGTTAAACAAAACAAGGTACTAGGAATGAAAAAGAAAAAACAACCATGAATTTAGTTATTTTTGGATAAACAGTATTTCTTTCTTCTTTTATCCTTTTACATTGAAATAACAGATTACAAAAATGATATGATTCAACCTCAGACCCTTTTGAATGTAGCAGATAACAGTGGAGCTCGAAAATTGATGTGTATTCGAATCCTAGGAAACGGTAATCGGCGATATGCTCATATTGGTGATATTATTGTTGCTGTAATAAAAGATGCAGTTCCCAATATGTCTCTAAAAAGATCCGAAGTAGTTAGAGCTGTAATTGTACGTACGTGTAAAGAACTAAAACGCGAAGACGGTGTCATAATCCGATATGATGATAATGCAGCAGTTATTATTGATCAAAAAAGAAAGCCAAAAGGAAGTCGAGTTTTTGGTCCATTCGTTGAAGAATTGAAAGAATTAAATTTTACTAAAATAATTTCAATAGCTCCTGAAATACTATAAAAAAAGAAAAGAATATAACTAATACAAACTAGTAGATGAGACTAGGATAGAGTAAGTATATGAAATAGATCAGTGGATTGTGCCTCATGTATATACTTAAAAAATAAATGATAAATAAATAGAATAGAAAATAAGTCAAAAGAAAAAACTAAAACATGTTGATTATAAAAGAATTAGGAGGAACCAATAATTAAAGTTTGTTATGGGTAGGGACACTATTGCTGATCTTATAACCTCTATCAGAAACGCTGATATGAATAAAAATAGAACGGTTCGAATACCATACACAAATATTGGCGAAAACATAGTGAGAATACTTTTAAGAGAGGGTTTTATTGAAAATGTTCGTAAACATCAGGAAAGTAACAAATATTTCTTGGTTTTAACTCTGCTGCGGCATAAAAAAAAAGATCGAAAAGGAATATATCAAAAAAAAACCATTTTAAAGCGTATCAGTCGACCCGGTGTACGAATTTATTCCAACTATCAACGAATTCCTAAGATCTTAGGAGGAACAGGAATTGTAATTCTTTCAACTTCTCGAGGTATAATGACAGATCGAGAAGCCCGAATACAAAGAATTGGAGGAGAGATATTGTGTTATATATGGTAATTCTAATATCTAGTACCTAGTATGCGAATTTTTCCAAAACTTCTTATTTTAAAAATGGTAGTGAGTTATATAGTATTTAATTTTTTTAGTATATTAATTCTAATATATTAAAATAAAAGATATTAAAATAAAAAAAAAGGGGGGGAAGTACTTAAAATGGTAGAGAAAGAAAAAAAATTCATTCATGTAGGTCTTGTTACTGATTCATTTCCTAACGGTATGTTCCGAGTCCGTTTAGATAATGGAAGTCTAGTTTTAGGATATATATCAGGCAAGATCCGGCTCAGTCTTATACATATAATGCTGGGAGATAAAGTATTAATTGAATTAAGTCCTTATGATTTAAGTAAGGGACGCATAATTTATAGACTTCCCAGTAAAGATTCGGACCCAAATGGGGAATACAATTCCGAGTGAAAAAGTCAAAAAACTTATTTTCTTTCAAGAAATAGATTTATAATTAAGGTAAGGAATAAGCAATATGAAAAAAAGGGCTTCTGTTCGTAGAATTTGTCACAAATGCCAGTTAATCCGTAGACACGGACGAATTACAGTCACTTGTGAAAAATCAAGGCATAAACAAAGACAAGGGTAATTTTCTTTCAAATTTCAAAGAAATTTTCTTTCGAAATCTAAAGAAAGTACCTGCACAAAAGAAAGTCAACAATACATTACATTTTACTATG